CCTCTTTTTTTGGACAGAATCGAAAAATTCCCTCTTTTTTCTTTTGATATCTCCAGGCTGATTAAAGTAATTTTTCGAAATTGGGTAGGGAAAGGGGAAGCATTCAAAATTGTAGAGTATACAGAAGAAGAAAGAAAAAGAGAAGAAGAAAAAGAGACGAAGGAAAGAACGGAGAAAGAGCGAATAAAGATAGCAGAGGCCTGGGATAGCATTCCAGTTACACAAGTAATAAGAGGTTGCATGTTACTAACTCAATCTATTTTTAGAAAATATATTGTATTACCTTCATTACTAATTGCAAAAAATAGTGCACGCATATTCCTATTTCAATTTCCCGAATGGTTTGAGGATTTACAGGAATGGAATAGAGAGATGCATGTTAAATGTACCTATAATGGTGTTCCATTATCCGAAACAGAATTTCCGAAAAATTGGTTGACAGACGGTATTCAGATAAAAATCTTATTTCCTTTCCGTCTGAAACCTTGGCACAAATCGAAACTACGATCATCTAAGAAAGGTTTAATGAAAAAGAAAAAAGAAAAAGATGATTTTTGTTTTTTAACAGTTTGGGGAATGGAAACTGAACTTCCTTTTGGTTCGCCCCGAAAAGGACCTTCCTTTTTGAAACCCATTTTTAAGGAAATTGAAAAAAAAATTGGAAAATTTAAAAAGAAGTCTTCTCGAGTTCTAATAGTTTTTTTTAGAAAAATAAAATTACTTCGAAAAGTTTTAAAAGAAACAAAAGAATGGGTTATCGAAAGTGTTATTTTTCTAAAAAAAATAATAAAAGAACTTTCAAAAATTCTGTTATTTCGATTAACAGGAAGAGAAGTATATGAATCAAGTGAAATTAAAGAAGAAAAAGATTCTATAATAAGCAATCAGCTAATTCACGAATCGTTTAGTGAAATTGCATCTACGAATTGGACAAATTCTTCATTAACAGAAAAAAAAATCAAGGATTTGACTACTAGAACAAGTACAATTCGAAATCAAATAGAAAGAATTATAAAAGAGCAAAAAAAAGTAACTCCAAGAATAAATAGTCTTAAAAAAACAAGTTCTAATGCTAAAAGATTCGAAAAATGGCAAATATTCAAAAAAAGAAATGCTCAATTAATCTCTAAATTACCTCTTTTTTTGAAATTTTTCATTGAAAGAATCTACACAGATATATTTTTATGTATCATTAATATTCCCAGAATGAATACAGAACTTTTTCTTGAATCAACAAAAAAAATTATTGATAAATCCCTTTACAATAATGAAAGAAAACAAGAAAGAATTAATAAAATTAAGAAAAATCGAATTCCATTTATTTCGACTATAAAAAAGTCACTTGATAATATTAGTAATAGTCAAAAAAATTCACCTATTTTTTATGACTTATCCTACGTGTCACAAGCATATGTATTTTTCAAATTATCACAAATCCAAGTTAGTAACTCGTATAAATTAAGAGCTGTTCTTCAATCTCAAGGAATCCCCCCGCCTGAAATAAAGGATTCTTTTGAAACACAAGGAATGGTTGATTCGAAATTAGGGGATAAGAAACTTCCGAGTTATGAAATGAATCAATGGAAAAAGTGGTTAAGAGGATATTATCAATACAATTTATCTCAGAGCAGATGGTATAGATTAATACCAGAAAAATGGCGCAATACAGTTCATCAGCGTAAAAAGGAAAATTTTAGCAAAAGGCATTCATATGAAAAAGACCAATTAATTGATTTCAAAAAACAAAAACAAATTGAAGTATATTCATTATCTAATCAAAAAAGAAAAGAGAATTTGCAAAAATACTATAAATATGATCTTTTATCATATAAATTTCTTAATTATGAAAATAAAACGGAATACTTTTTTTATAGATCTCCGTTTGAAGGACGTAAGAAGGAAGAGATTTCTTATAACAAGCATAAAGAAAATATACTGAGGAACATCCCTATCGATAATTATCTAGGAAAGGTCCATATTCTATATATGGAAAAAACGGTCGATAGAAAATATTTTGATTGGAACATTCTCAATTTTGATCTTAAACAAAAAGGCGATATTGAGGCCTGGGTCAGCAATGGGAATCAAAATACTCAAATAATTCCTAAAAAAGATCTTTTTTACCTTATGATTCCAGAAATCAATCCACCAAACTCCGACAAAGTATTTTTTGATTGGATGGGAATGAATGAAAAAATGCTAAAGTGTCGCATAGCGAATTTGGAACCTTGGTTCTTCCCAGAATTTGTGTTACTTTATAATGCATATAAAAGCAAACCTTGGTTTATACCAAGCAAATTACTTCTTTCAAATTTGAATAAAAATGAAAATAGTAGTGAAAATCAAAAAATAAATCAAAAGCAAAAAGGAAGTTTTTTGATACCATCGAATAAAAAGCATCGAAATCAAGGAGAAAAAGAACGCACAAGTCCAGGAAATCTTGGATCCGTTCTCTCACAACAAAAAGATAGTGAAGAAAATTATGCAAGATCAGACATGAAAAAGGGGAAAAAGAAAAAACAATACAAAAGCAGCGCGAGAGCAGAACTAGATTTCTTCCTGAAACGTTATTTGCTTTTTCAATTGAGATGGGACGATACTTTGAATCAAAGACTGATCAATAATGTCAAGGTATATTGTCTCCTGCTTAGACTGATAGATCCAACCCAAATTACTATACCCTTGATTCAAAATAGAGAAATGAGTTTGGATATAATGCTGATTGAGAAGAATTTAACTCTTAACCAATTGATGAAAAAGGGAATATTGATTATAGAACCCATTCGTCTGTTTGGAAAAAACGATGCACAATTTATTATGTATCAAACCATAGGTATTTCATTGGTTCATAAGAGTAAGCACCAAACTAATCAAAAATACCAAGAACAAAGATATGTTTCTAAGAAGAATTTTGATGAAACTATTTCATCACACCAAAGAATAACTGAAAATAGAGACAAAAATCATTTGGATTTGCTTGTTCCTGAAAATATTTTCTCCTTTAGACGTCGTAGAAAGTTGAAAATTCTAAGTTGTTTTAATTCAAAGAATAGAAATGGTGAAGATAGAAATCCAGTATTTTGGAATGCAAAGAACGTAAAAGACAGCAGCCAAGTTTCGCATGACAGTAACCATTTTGATAGAGAGAAAAATCAATTAATGAAATTAAAGCTCTTTCTTTGGCCTAATTATCGATTAGAGGATTTAGCTTGTATGAATCGTTATTGGTTTGATACCAATAATGGGAGTCGTTTCAGTATGTTAAGAATACATCTGTATCCACGATTGAAATTTTGACATTTCGTGGATAATACACTTTTTCTATATATTCTATACCCTATATATATAATAGGGTATATCAAAGCAAACAAATACATAGATCACATGTCTTGTCTCACATTTCATTCTAATATCCAATAGGAAATGAATAATATCTTGATTAGATCTCGAAATGAATGAACAGAACCTTCTTTGTTTTAGGTCTAAATTCTTCGATGCGAAAATGGACCAATCCTTTTCTATCCCTATCTAAATCCAATTAGAAATTGGATTAATTGATTTGATTTCAGAAAATTAGGAGTTCATAAAGAAATTTGGATTAGATTATTGTATATACCAGATTCCAATTAATGGCATTATTATTACTGATCAATAAAATCCATATCTGTAAAAAGGGAAAGGAGATTTTTTTATGGTAACAAATTCATTCATTTCGGTTATTTCTCAAAAAGAAAACGAAGAAAACAGAGGGTCTGTTGAATTTCAAGTATTCAGTTTTAGCACTAAGATAAGAAGACTTACTTCACATTTGGAATTGCACAAAAAAGACTCTTCATCCCAGAGAGGTTTGCGGAAAATTTTGGGAAAACGCCAACGACTGCTGGCCTATTTGTCAAAAAAAAATAGAAGACGCTATAAAGAATTAATTAGTGAGTTAAATATTCGAGAGATAAAAACTCGTTAATTTGAAGCGTGATACCATTTGAGCTTAGTCGTTTAAATTTTGATGAACTTCTTTTTACTTTCAGCAATGCATGGAAGAACGACTCGGGAAAAAACTTATGATTGCACCAACTACAAGAAAAGACCTCATGATAGTCAATATGGGCCCTCACCACCCATCAATGCATGGTGTTCTTCGACTGATTGTTACTCTCGATGGTGAAAATGTTATTGATTGTGAACCAATACTGGGTTATTTACATAGAGGGATGGAGAAAATTGCGGAAAATCGAACAATTATACAATATTTGCCTTATGTAACGCGTTGGGATTATTTAGCTACTATGTTCACAGAAGCAATAACCGTAAATGGACCCGAACAGCTAGGCAATATTCAAGTACCTAAAAGGGCTAGCTATATCAGAGCTATTATGTTGGAGTTAAGTCGTATCGCTTCTCATTTGTTATGGCTTGGCCCTTTTATGGCAGATATTGGGGCACAGACCCCTTTCTTCTATATTTTTCGAGAACGAGAGTTAATATATGACTTGTTCGAAGCTGCTACCGGTATGCGCATGATGCATAATTATTTTCGTATCGGAGGAGTAGCTGCTGATCTACCTCATGGCTGGATAGATAAATGTTTGGATTTTTGCGATTATTTTTTAACCGGGGTTGCTGAATATCAAAAGCTTATTACGCGGAATCCTATTTTTTTAGAACGAGTTGAAGGCGTAGGCATTATTGGCGCAGAAGAAGCACTAAATTGGGGTTTATCGGGCCCAATGCTACGAGCTTCCGGAATACAGTGGGATCTTCGTAAAATTGATCGTTATGAGTCTTACGACGAATTTGATTGGGAGATTCAATGGCAAAAAGAAGGGGATTCATTAGCTCGGTATTTAGTACGAATCAGTGAAATGACAGAATCCATAAAAATTATCCAACAGGCTCTGGAAGGAATTCCAGGGGGACCCTATGAGAATTTAGAAATTCGACGCTTTGGTAGAATAAAAGACCCTGAATGGAATGATTTTGACTATCGATTTATTAGTAAA